AGCTCCCCTTTTACCATTAGCAAGAACTTGTTTCAGTTGCATATCATAAGGAATTCGAACAACTGCTTCAAATACAGTATCTGGAAGTACAGCTTGCGGAACTTCAATATCCACGGGCTTATTAGCTAAATGGCAATTGGCACATACAATTCGCCCAGTTGCTTCTCGTGGATTTTCATAACCCTGCTGCGCAAAAATGGGATATGCATTTGAAATAGATGCTCCAGTTATTACATATATCATGATCGATACATAAACGGATCGAGTCATCTGTTCTTTTACCCAAAAAAAAGTATTTCTATTTTGCATGGTCCAATCATTGATCTCGAAATTTCTACAATAAATTCGATAGGTAGATAGTAGAATTACCTATCCACAAGTTTGCCATTTTATTTATTGTACTGAAAGAATTGTACTGGTGGAATATAGTATGAATACCTTTAATTTAATAATTTAAAAAGTAAAAAAGTAGAAGTCTAAAGAATAAGTAAGATGTAAGATTTCAAATGATTTCTTTATACTTTATACACGAATAAATACACGAATAAAAATTATGATTTGATTGATATTTATATAAATAAATCTAATAAATTATTAATTCATTCATTCATTGAATGATAAATTACTACAAGCGAAGGAGATATGCGATTTAAAAAATGGAAGATCCAATATTTCACAATTGTATCTAGAATCACTGGAAAAGTGGAAACAAGACCAGATATAATCTGATCATTCTCAGCCAAACCAAAATCGTTGTAGATCAAACCAATCATTAGTTCCCAACCATGGGTCGAGTGAAATCCGATCCATAAATCAGTAACTAAAAGAATCGAAAAAGCTTTGATTGTGTCACTTAAGTTAGAGATAAATTCCTTAATCCAAGAATTCAGAATGAAAAGTTCTTCATTACCCATAACAAAATAACCACTTAGAATAGCGAAACAGATTAGATTTGTCGAGAAATGCGAAATGATATGTAAATTAGATTCATTGTGTCTTTTGACCAATTGTATTGTTTCCTTGTGTATTCCTATACGAAGTCTTTGCATATGTGTTTCCGAGTACTCCTTTATCATCTCGTCCAAAAGAAATATTTCTTCTAATTCCATAAATTTTTCTAGAACATTTTTCCCTTGAATATCATTCAAAAGGATTTTGGATTGCCTGGTATTCCACCAACTAAGAACCCAAGTTTCTAGACATTTATTAAATGATAGAGAAACCCACCGGGGCAAAAAGAGTATAGACACAAGATATGGGAGGGAAGTCAATGCTTTCTTTTTTTTCATTCTTTATCTGTGATGTGAATTGTTAATGAACCTGTTTCATTGGTCGATTCTATATGAGATTTATATGAAGCACCAGTTCTATAACAAAAGTCTATATAACTCTAACAAGAATAAAGTATCGAACCTATGGATCTTTTCCTATTTTTGTTTTTGTATAATAATGAAGTCTTTGGATATAGAATAGAACATAGAAGAAGGGTCTTTTTTGAATGAAAAAAAAGAATTAAATATTCTTTACAGATTCCAGAGATCTCAACGAGCCGATTTCATCTTCATTTCTTCCTTTCGATGAAGACTCGAAAAACCAATTTATTATTTGGATTTCAAGACGACCCCTACCGGGATCCTTTTAAGATATTTTATTAGTTAGATTCTATTTTATGAAAATTGTTCCATATATGTCCTTCTGCTTTGAGATGTATAATATACATGGGCTGCTGCCTCAACGGAACGAGTAAATAGAATATAGCATCTTTTGCTGGAATAAACATTTTTAATAAGCTTCAGTTGTCTTAAACTGATAATTAGTAAGTTCCTTCTCTCATGCTGAGATTTATTCTCAGTTCATTTCAAAATACTTCAATTGGTACGCGTAAGAAATAGGCCAATTCGGCAGCTTTTTGTTCAATTTCTCGTGTAGTCAAATTCTCATCAGTACGAGTCAAGGGAATGGCTCCCTGTCCCCTGATTTCCATATAAAGGACACGATGAGGAAAAAGACCCTCTTTCGCCTCCATTCTGATTGATTGGATATCTTTCAGAAAGAAACGAAGAAAGATGCGACGATTTATTCCAGGAAATCCCCAACGAAAAAGGCACATTATCCCTTCTTTTCTATCGAATCGGTCATAACCACTACCTACATTCCACGAAATTGTGCACCACAAATAAGAACTAATGAATAGACCTGCGATCCCATAGAAAGACATCACGATCCCTTGCGGGAAAAAAAGAATTTGCTGAGACGAAAATATGGATAAAAGATTTCTACCAAGATAACTGGAAATTCCAACCACTAAGAATCCTAGTGAACCTAAAAAAAGGATAAAGGCCCAGCAAAAATTACTTGTTTTTTGAGACCCCGGTATAAGTTCTATCCATATATGTTCTGATCGCCAGTTCATACTATACTAGATCCAGTTGCATTCGATTGGAATTGAGAGAATAACTCAAATGGATTTGACTTCACTTTTATTGCTTGATCCCAAAGTAACTTTCATCAACTAGCGGTGAACCATTAGGAATAATTGGTTAAATAAATTGAGTTTATATTTCAATGATTTTTAAAAAAGATTTGCTGATCATTTGAATTTCATTAGTTCATTTATTAAGCTATAACCGCATATATATGCATTAATGCGTATATTATGCATCCGCATATATAACAACTCTTCCGTTTGTTTTCGGAAAGGCCACAAATTTTATATCCTGCCATATTACATTAAAAAAAATATCTGTATGATGATCCGGTGTTTTGACGGGATTTGGTCCCATCGTATTTAGACAATCTTATTTCTTTGGACATAAAGAGATAAAGAAGCCATTGCAATTGCCGGAAAGACTAGGCCCACTAAAGGAACAAAAATAGAGGGAAAGTTCAAATTTATCATAGAATGGGTACCTCGATTTCATATTTGTACCTATTATAATTATAAAGATATCTTATAATAAGTCTATCTATTAGATAAAATATGAAGTAATTAATAATAAAGACGTGCAAGGAAAAGGGAATGTATAAATTGTATTCTTCTTCTCCCATCCTTCATCCTTATCTTCTTTTTCTCTTTTCTTTCAAAAAAGAGAAAAAGAAGATAAGAATGAGTTCGCGACTTTAACCAATCTTATCCAACAAACAGGGATTCCTAGTAAAAAAAAGGGGGGGTTTCGGTAAATAGTTTGATTATATATTCTTAAATTTCTATTTGATTTGAGATTTCTTATTTATTTTTATTTAAAATTTTTTTTCTTTTCCGTATTTTTCGGAAAGAGAAGGAGAAATAAACTCTCTTTTCTCTTGTCAATAGAGGGATGCTTATTCCTAATCAGGAAGAGAGGTAGAATAAAAAATAGATCCGGAGTAATTATCCAAAACTTCTGACTCTTACTACACTTATAATTGATGTTCCCAAATAAAAACCCATATTCTTCGTTTTGTTTTTTTGATTACAATGAACTAAATGCTTATTCGCTACAAATAAAAATAACTGAACCTAGTGCTATACTTCCTTTTTAAAAATATTTTTTTTTAACCTTGATTCAAGGGAAGGAAACCATGTAGCTGAAATAACTCATTCAGAACACCTTTTAAAGGATTACGTGGTACGATTGGGTCGAATAAGCCCTTATGGAATGAATACTCAGCCGCTTGTGAACCGTCGGGTACTGTCTTTTTCAATGTTTGTTCAATTACTCTTTTCCCCGCAAACGCAATGTGGGCATTAGGTTCAGCAATAATTATATCTCCCAACATACCAAAACTTGCTGTAACTCCGCCAGTTGTAGGAGATGTAAGGATTGATACATAGAATAACTTTTTTTTTGATTGATAATCATATGAAGCAGAAGATATTTTAGCCATTTGCATCAAGCTCAAACTTCCTTCTTGCATGCGTGCTCCTCCAGAAGCACACACGATAATGACAGGCAGAGATCGATTAGTGGCATACTCGATCAAACGGGTGATTTTCTCACCTACTACAGATCCCATACTACCTCCCATAAACTGAAAATCCATAATTCCAATTGCTATGGGAATACTATTTAGTCGACCTATGCCCGTTTGAACAGCGTCAGTTAAACCCGTTTTTCTTTGATAAAAATAGATGCGATCTCTATAAGGTTCCTCCTCTGAATGAATTTCAATGGGGTCCATAGAGACCATATCTTTATCCAAAGGCTCCCAAGTGCCAGGATCAATAAAAAGTTCGATTCTATCTGAACTACTCATGTTCAAATGATATCCACAGTGTTCACAAATATTCATTTTTGACCTAAAAAATTTTTTATAATTTGTTTCATAACAATTCTCGCATTGAACCCATAACTTTGTATTTCTATCAAAATTATTAGATATTTCTATTCTATTGAAAGAACTGCTACTAGTTTCGATACTCAAATTTTCATCTTCTTCGATACTCAAATTTTCATCTTCTTCGATACTCAAATTTTCATCTTCTTCGATACTCAAATTTTCACCTTCTTCGATACTCAAATTTTCACCTTCAATGCTGCTTATACTTTCCGCACAAAAAAAATTAGTAATATAATTTTCGATACCGCTGTAAATGTCACTATTAAGACAGATTTCAATTTCAAAACGAAGATAAGTTTCAATGAAACTATAAATGGGATTATTCCGATTAGATTGAGTATCATCCATAGAATAATAATAGTAGAAATTGCCACTATTATTATTAAAAAAACTAAAAAAAAAAATATCTAGTTCACTCAAAAAAGAACTAGTATTATCCATATCAAAAATCTTATTTTCAATATCAAAATATACAGAATAACTGTCACCATTACTATTTCTAACTAAAAAAGTATAATCAGAGATCAAACTCCAAATATTTCTGCTATCAAAGAAAAAATTTAGATAGTTAATATTACTTAAACTATAACTGCCCCAACTAGAAATCTTTTTATCCGCATCATTTAGAATAGGTTCTTCACTTCCACTGGTATGTCCAAGAGCATCAGCATCAATACTAT